AATATTAGTTTTTAATCTCCAAAAGTCATTTATAAAAAATCCACTAATATAAGACTTAAGAAAATAAAAATCCCACCTAATAAATTAAAAATAAAGATAACATTGATCAAAATCATAAAAGGTTTTCAGAGCATTGAGGTCCTAGGAACCATCCCACTAGACTCGATTCTATTTCTAACTCCACCGCTATAAAGTAATCCTCTTATTCTTTGTAGATTTCTATTGAATCTAAGCTCTACCCCAGAGAAAAGGAAAATAGAAAACAATAATCTTAAATAATAAGACAAGCTGATTAAAGATCCAACTAAAAGAAGCCCGACTGAAAGAGGCCAAAATTCTTTGCAACAAAATCAAATAGCCATCCATTTCCCAACAAATCCTAACAGGGGCGGCATACCTCCTAGCGATAATAGCATAAAAATTAAATACATGTTACTTTTTCTGGAACTTTCTCCAGCTAATGAACTCGCTTGAGAAAATAAAGATCTCTCAGAACACCACAGAACCAAAAAAGTACAAATAGAAATAATAAAATAAATTAGAAAATAAGTTTTTAGAACTCTTTGGCCAATAACGCAACAAAGAATTATTCACCCTACGTGACCAATAGAAGAATAGGCTAAAAGAGCTCGAATTTGTGTCTGATTAAGCCCACCAATTCCACCAACAATTCTCGCTATACCTGCAATAAAAACAAGAGAAGAGCTAACTCAGCTCCTTAAAGTTCACGCTTTTTCTACAATTCTGCTTAAAAGAAACATCGGAGCTAATTTTTGTCAAGTAGTCAGAACCAAGCATCTAAACCAAGAAACCCCAGCCATTACTCTGGGTAACCAGAAGTGAAACGGAAAACTTCCCAATTTAAGTATTATCCCGATAGCAACGATAGATAGTCCAATCAAGTCCCCAGAACCCAGAGACTCTCAGGTAAACAAAGTATTAAAAGAAACTAAGCTCCCTATTATTAATATCCCCGAACCAAGGGCTTGGATTACGAAGTATTTCATTCCAGACTCTGTTTCCTGAGTAATTCCTCCGTACACTAAAATAGGAATGAATCCAATCAAATTAATTTCGAGGCCAAGTCAGATACCCATCCAATGAACTGAAGATAAAGATATAATACTTCCAAAAATAAAAACAAAAATGAATAAAAACCTAAATGGTATTATAGAAAACATAATAAGAAAAAGGATGGAATCGAACCCCCCAAAACAAAGTTAGCAGCCCTGTTTTAACCCAGTTTCTTTCTGCCTACAAATTATAGACTACAGACCGGTTTATTTAGTATTAATTTATTATACCTAATGGTAATTTAAACTAACATAAATTTAATTAGCTAAAAAATAAATTGATCTTTAGTGAAACATGCACTAAGATTAAGACATTCAATCTAAAGACCCCTCGTTTCATTCGTGGAATAATCCTAAAATCAAAATAAGCAAAAAAACAGACATACCCAAAAATAAATAAAGATCTATACTACCGCATGCCTTAACCACGAAAGGAAATAACAAAACAATTTCCACATCGAAGATTAAAAAAATAACAGCTAACAAAAAAAATCGCAATGAAAAAGGCAAACGGGCAGAACCCATTGGGTCAAAGCCACATTCAAATGGAGACCTTTTTTCCCGACTTAGAACAGACCGTTTTCCAAGCACTCACGCCGCAGCCATTACAACAACAGAAATAATAAAAGCTAATAACCTACAAACTTGAACTCTAAGCATTATTAGGTAAAGAAGAGCAAGCCTCTCATGTTCTGCATCATCATCGCATCCCGTTTCAATCCGGCACTTCACCAAGCTAAATACTACATAACAAACTGCTTAATACTAAGCAAGTAAAATAAGCATTACAACTTCCTAATTAACAGTTAGGCGCCCGAAATTGGCTTTTGCTTAATTTAATACTAAGCCATTTAACAGAGGCAGACTTTCACTACCAAGAAGCGGGCCGAAACCGCATGTAATTTTCTCACTTTCTATAACTAAATTATAATAAATATCAATATCAGCTCCGAGGTTACAATCCGCAACTGTCTATTTTACCTATTTTACTTTACACTAAACACAAATAAATTAAACTTAGAATAACATAATTATGGCACCAAAAGAAAGTAAATCTTTATTTCCTGAATGCAAATCAGACCTTTTAATTTAAAGTACAGCACCGGAGATACAAAATAAATATCGTAGTTAGATTAAAAGTCTAATGCTTCCACCTCAGCCACCCAAAACAATATAAACTTATCCTAATTTTATCAACAAAGGTCAATTTTTAACACCCTCATCAATAAATTGATAAATAAAGAAATAATCAGACTACATCAACAAAATGTCAATATCAAGCAGCCGCCTCAAAGCCAAAATGATGCCCAGAAGAAAAATGATCCGCTTGAAGCCGAAACAAACAAACTCCTAAGAAAGCTGTTCCGATTAGTACATGAAGTCCATGAAAGCCAGTTGCCACAAAAAAGGTTGATCCATATGTACCGTCTGAGATAGCAAAAGAAGCTTCTTGGTACTCTCCTGCCTGAAGAAAAGTAAAATAAATTCCAAGAGCAACTGTAAAAGCTAACCCTTGAAGGCCAGCAGAACGATTACCCTCCATTAAAGCATGATGTGCTCAAGTTACAGTTACCCCTGAAGCTAATAACACTGCAGTATTAAGAAGAGGGACCTGAAATGGATTTAATGGCTCAATTCCGATAGGAGGCCAACAAGAACCTAACTCAGGAGTAGGGGCCAGTCTTCTATGGAAATAAGCTCAGAAAAAAGCGAAAAAGAAACAAACCTCGGATGTAATAAATAGAATTATTCCTCAGCAAAGACCAGAGAATACTTTACTAGTGTGGAATCCTTGAAAAGTACCCTCTCGAACTACATCACGTCACCACTGAAACATTGTCATAATAATTAGGACAAAGCCTAAAAGTGATACTCTGTAAGAACTACCATGGAATCACCCAGCAGAGCCGACCGTCAAAAAAAGGGCACCCACAGACCCAGTCAAAGGCCAGGGGCTAAATTCAATTAAATGAAATGGATTTCGGACCATATCAGAAAATAATTCTTTTATTTAAGGCAGGAAATAATTTACCCACTTTAAGGCGTCTTAATCTTACTGCTTGGAAGGCAATTGTACAACAATTATACTTAATGGGCCGTTAAATCACCGATAGTTAAAAAACTATCGGTGATTTAACGGCCCATTAAGAACTGCTGGTGTGGTGTTCTCTATCACAGTTAATTGTGCGCTGTTATTTCTTTGCCCCTTTTTTTTGTTATAAGATAGTATAGGGAGTACTCGGAATTTTGATTTCCGAAGGAAAAGTTCAATTCTTTTTCTTATAGCAAAGCCTTAGGTTAATTAAACTGGAAGCCTTCAAAGCTTTAGATGGGATTTTGTATTCTCAGGCTTTGTAATAGGGCTCTGTAGTTGAAGATTAGTACAACAATAAATTGCAAATTTGAGAGTGTGGTTAAAACCCATCGGGGCATTTGTGCGGGATGGCTGAGTAATATAGGCGGAAGATTGTAGCTCTTTTGACGGAGGGAGCCCTTCTCCCGTAAAGATGTAAACTTAAATTGTTTGTATAACGAGCACTATAATTTGTAAGTAGAGTAAGCTAAGATATAAGCTGTCGGGTTCATACCCCGAATATGAAACTAATGTATCCTCTATTATATTGAATTTATTAATTCATTAATTGCTTAGGAAAACTTGGTCTTGGTTTCCATTTTTAGCTTTAGCAATGCTGAAACACATGGTATTTAAGGAGTTCTAGTGAGTGGGGGGTAAAAATTGGATTGTAGTTAAATACTAATAATTTAGTTTTGCTCCCAACATAATTTTTTAAATATTACGTTAGATTTTATTCACTTAAATTTTACACCAGTGTTGGAGATTGGACAATGAACTTTAGTTCGATTCAGCAAGTAGCTAAGTCAAAATCTGGTAAAGTTTGTGCCAGCCACCGCGGTTAGACAAACAGATTGAGTTAAAATTAGTATAGTAAAAAAGAAGGTTAAGGGATGTACTATTCGGAGAAATCCTAGTACTTACAGAGAGAAATTATGTCTTTTGTGGAGGTGGAATTTGTGCAAAAGAAGGTGATTTGTTGTTCTCTTGCTCTTGAGGCCTTGAAATCTCATTAAGAGACCGGGATTAGATACCCCGTTATTTGAGACGTAAAATTTGATTATAAATAATTTACTTGAGTATTACGAGTTGTGAAATATTGTTTTATACAGAAATCTTAAAACTCAAAAGACTTGGCGGTATCTTAGGTCCTTCTAGGGGAACCTGTCCTATAATCGATAGTCCACGATTTATCTTTCCTTTCCTTGAAAATAGTCAGCTTGTATACCGTCGTCGTCAGATTACCTTTAAGAGTGAAATAAGTTATCAGAGAGAAGGCTACTGTTTAGCGTTTGTCTTGATTTTAATAAATTAAGGTTAATGTAAAAGTAATTTTCTAGATGTCAGATCAAGGTGCAGCCCATGGGAAGGTAGAGATGGGTTACAATAATCATTTATTATTTACGGATTTCTTATTGAAATTATAAGAACTAAAGGCGGACTTAGAAGTAATTAATAAGAGAAATAGAAAGTCTCGGTGAAAATGGCACTAAGATGTGCACACATCGCCCGTCGCTCTCGTTGAAAAATGAGATAAGTCGTAACATAGTTAGGGTACCGGAAGGTGCCCTTAGTGAAACGTGATAGCAAGTAGTTGTAATATAAATGTCCATTAGTAGTGGGATATAGCATAAATAATGTATTTCGCTTACACTGAAATGATGGCTTAATAGCAAGCCTTTCCCGAAAATTATTTTGTTGCTATTTAATCTAGTTTCTCTCGGAAAGACAAACTAGATGATATCCGAAAGGATAATATTTTATCGTAAGGTTAAATACTAAGAAAGAAACGTCTAATTTTTTTAGTAATGGTGATTGAAAAATTTGTAGGTTATTGCGTGCAAGTACTGTGAAGGAAATAATTTTAATTTTAAGTTAGTAGAGATTTGGTCTTGTACCTTTTGTATTATGGTTCTTCTAGGTGTAAATTTGTTAATCAAATGTTCCCGAAAAAGGCTGAGCTATTTCTTAGCACATGATTACATCAACGTAGCAAAGTTGTGTATAGACTATGGAATAGGGGTGAAATGCTTTACGAAGTCTTTGATTGCTGGTTAATTAGGAAATGCATTAAAGTGCAGGCAAGTTGGAAATTGGTATTTTAATCCATTGATTTATTTTGTTTGGGCTAAAAACGAAAATTTTGCTGACACAAGAAAGGATAAGCTTTCTTGTGATGCTAAGAGAAAAATTTATAGGGATGTATAATAATTCAGTGGGCTTAGAATTGGCCATCTGGTATCGTGAGCTTGTTACAAATCAGTTTTAGAAAAATTGTTCTCAAAAATCTTTATTTTTTTTCTCTAATTTTAGTTAAGTAGAGTACTAATTTATTTGGTTTGATTAAAAAAACCAATTTATTTCTGGTGAAATGAGTATTTATGTATATTAAGTATTAAGCATTTAAGTTTAAATGAAATTGAAGGATTTAATTAAATGACTAGTATTTAAAATTTAGTTTTGGTGCTGGGCTTAAATAGCTAGCTCCAAATTGATATAGTATTAATTTAAAAAAAGGAACTCGGCAAATACGGCTTCGCCTGTTTATCAAAAACATCGCTCTCTGATATAAAGCTTATTTAAGAATATAGAGAGTCGGGCCTGCCCAGTGACATTAGATGTTAAACGGCCGCGGTACCCTGACCGTGCAAAGGTAGCATAATCACTTGCCTTTTGATTGAGGGCTGGTATGAATGGCTTGACGAGAGCTGGACTGTCTCTTTTTAAATTTATAAAAATTAACTTTTAGGTGAAGAGGCCTAAATTCAACTGAGTGACGAAAAGACCCTATTGAGCTTTAGTTAATTAACAAAATTTTAACATTAGTTTTTTCGCACTTGGATCTGCATATATGTTTTGTTAAAAATCTTTAGTTGGGGTGACTTAGGAGTAAAAAAAACTTCCTTTAATTACTTAAGTATGCAAGGTATTCATACTGATTTTATAGATCCAGTATTTACTGATCAAAGGAAAAAGTTACCATAGGGATAACAGCGTTATCTTTCTGGAGAGTTCTTATTGAAGGAAAGGTTTACGACCTCGATGTTGGACTAAGATATCCTAGAGGTGCAGAAGCTTCTGATGGTTAGTCTGTTCGACTATTAAAATCTTACATGATCTGAGTTCAGACCGGCGTGAGCCAGGTTGGTTTCTATCTTCAGTTGATTTATGAATTAAATTTTTAGTTAGTACGAAAGGACCGCTGTTAAAATAAATAATTTGTAAATAAAGAATTCATTTTAAGATTAACTATTAAATTTTACTAGAATAAAACATTTAATTAGGTTGGCAGAATTATGTGACTGACTTAGGATCAGTAGAAATAGGTGAAAACCCTTTACCTACTATATAAATTGATATATTAGATATTATCAAATAGACATATTAAAAAATTTTTAGGTGTAATTTAGCACTAAGTATGAAATATTCCATGTTTATAGACACTTAAGGTGGCAGATTAGTGCAGTAGATTTAAGCTCTAAATATGAAGATWAAAGTTCTTTCCTTAGTATATGAYCTTTAGTTCCATTTTATGTACGGTGGTTACGTATATTTGTGTTTTATTAGGGGTTGCCTTTTTTACTTTACTCGAACGTAAAGGATTAGGGTACTTCCAAATTCGTAAGGGACCTAATAAAGTGGGGGTGATAGGTTTGCCACAACCATTGGCTGATGCTGCGAAGCTTTTTACCAAAGAGCTCACTAAGCCCACTTTAGCCAATCAATCTCCTTATTTTTTTGCACCAGTAATAAGTCTAATTTTGGCTCTATTATTGTGGCAGCTTTATCCTTCTGAAAGGGTTAGGACTTACTTTATTTGGGGAATGTTGTTCTTTTTATGTGTTTCTAGTCTCAATGTGTATGGAACTCTTCTTGCTGGGTGAGCCTCTAATTCTAAATACGCTTTATTAGGAGCTATTCGTGCTGTGGCTCAAACTGTTTCTTATGAAGTGAGTTTGGCTCTGATTTTATTATTTGTTTTGCTTATCTGTGGCAGTTTCGATTTCGTTAAAATTAAGCATTCTTCGGAACTAGTTTGGCTTGGGCTTTTAATAACACCTATTTTCTTAATTTGGTTTGTATCTTGTATCGCTGAGACTAATCGAACACCCTTTGATTTTGCAGAAGGAGAGTCTGAGCTGGTGTCAGGATTCAATATTGAGTATGGATCTGGTGGATTCGCATTAATTTTTATGGCAGAGTATGGGAATATCCTGGTTATAAGCCTATTTACATCAGTCTTGTTTTTTAGGGATAGAGTTTTCTCTTTTGTTCAACTGAGAGATACTTTTATGGTAGTTAAGGCTTTATTTTTTTCTTTTGTCTTTATCTGAGTTCGAGGAACTCTGCCTCGTTTTCGTTATGATCTTTTAATACGGTTGATATGGAAAGTTTTTCTTCCGGTGGCGTTGAGTGGCTTGCTTTTGGTAAGAGGAGTTTTGTACATATTTTATGTTCTACATTAATTAGCTTAGTTATAAACACAGCCTGAGGTTGTAATAGTTTTTAGCTTAATTTAACTTAATGGATAAATAAAGTGTAAAAAAGATTTTATTGACTTTAGTTAAATATATTTGTTAATAATCTAATTTACAGGTGTTTTGGTGCTAGGCCATTTGCAAAATAGCCTGGAAATCATGCTTAAATTTAGTTTTACGTATCTTGTTGGGTTTAGTTCGAGGCAGTAGTTTAATCAAAATACTGGCATTGGAAGCCAGAGATTAGGTGTATAATCCTATTCCTTGAAATTATGAGATTAATTGTTGTATCTAGGTTTTGTTTTTCTTTATTATTTCTAATACCAACAATAATACAGCCACTGAGGTTAGGGCTTTGTATCATATTTTTAACTGGGATATCTTGCTTATTATTAGGGGTAGCTATATCTTCTTGATATGGGTACGTGCTATTTTTAGTCTATGTTGGAGGTCTATTAGTGATGTTTGCTTATGTGTCAGCTCTAGCACCAAATACTTTCTTTTCTAGTATTAAGTCTGTAATCGGTCTTGTTGTTAGATTAACTTTAGCTAGAGTAATATTGTTTGTTTTATATGTGCCTGATTTTAGACTTTTAGGATGAACTAGAGATTTAAGAGCACAGAAGGTTAATTTATCTTCAGGGAATGCTATTGTTGCACCAAGAATAGTTAATACAGTGATTGTATTAGGTACTATTTTATTAATTAATCTATTGGCAGTAGTTAAAGTATGTTATTACCAGCAAGGCCCGCTTCGTTCACATTCTGAACTAAAGTAAAATAGCTTCTTCTATTTATTTAAATTGTTAGGTGATTCTGGTTTGAATTTCATTAAACTAAAGAATTTATATATAAAATTATGCACAGTTCTCTTCGAAAGCAGCATTCGGTCCTTAAAATTGTTAATGGATCTTTAATTGATCTTCCTTCTCCAATAAATCTCTCTGTTTGGTGGAACTTTGGATCCCTTTTAGGGCTTTGTTTAGTAATTCAAATTGTTACTGGACTTTTTCTGTCAATACATTATGCCGCCCATGTTGATTTAGCTTTCGCATCAGTTTCCCATATTTCTCGTGACGTTAACTATGGTTGATTCTTGCGTGCTATACATGCTAATGGGGGATCTTGATTTTTTATTTGTATTTATTTCCATATTGGACGAGGGATGTATTATGGTTCTTACTCAAATATACATACTTGAAATATTGGTGTGGTTTTATTATTGTTGACTATAGCAACAGCTTTTTTAGGCTATGTCTTACCTTGGGGTCAAATGTCTTTTTGAGGTGCGACGGTGATTACAAATTTGTTTTCAGCAATTCCCTATATTGGTAAAGACTTAGTTCAATGAATATGAGGAGGATTTGCAGTAGATAATGCTACTTTAACACGATTTTTTAGTCTTCATTTTTTGCTTCCTTTTGCTATTGCGGGTGTGAGTGTTTTACATTTATTGTTTTTGCATGAAACAGGCTCAAATAATCCCTTAGGGCTAAGAAGAGATAGAGACAAGGTACCACTCCATTCCTATTATGTTCTAAAAGATCTTGTGGGGTTTATTGTTCTTGTTTTTTTATTAAGTTTATTAGTTTTGTTTGATCCTTTTCTTTTAGGAGACCCAGAAAACTTCATTCCTGCTAATCCCCTGGTTACTCCAGTTCATATCCAGCCGGAATGGTACTTTTTATTTGCATATGCAATTTTACGGTCCATCCCCAATAAACTGGGAGGTGTAATTGCACTTGTTATATCTGTAGTCATTTTGTTTGTCGTACCCATCTCTCATATAGGAAAAGTTCGATCTATAGCTTTCTATCCGCTGAATCAAGTACTCTTTTGAAGACTGGTCGGAATTTTAATAATTCTAACGTGAATTGGAGCGTGCCCAGTAGAAGCCCCATATGAAGGAATTGGCCAAGTTTTTACTGTATTATATTTTTTGTACTATCTAATTAGACCTTTATGCCAGAGAATGTGAGATAAGATTTTAAGATATTAGTTTTTATCCCTGTGGCCGCCGTCTGGGATGCAGTTTGTCTTGAAAATAAACTAGAAGTGTTCGATTCACTTGGTAGCCTAAATTTAAATAGGTTATTTCAATCGATGTATTAGAACGTTTATTCTTACTACACTAAAAGCAACAAAAAGGACTGGATACCTTTATCTTTCGACTTACAAGGCCGATGCATAATATTTTCTGCTTCTGTTGCGCTTAAGAATTCTACTAATTATTGACGTTTGACTTAACTAATGCCTTAGAGGCAGAAATTAATTAAATTTAATCAAGAAAATTAAATAAAAGTTATGATAAAAGTTTCTTATCTATCTATGTTATCCATGACTGGAGTAGTGTTGGCTGTTCTCACTTTATGTCTTCAGTACAAACATCTTTTAAGAGTTTTACTGAGATTAGAGGCAATAACATTAAATTTGTTTATCTTAATAATTAGTGTTTCAGCTAATTTTAATTTTGAGGGACAGATATGTTTAATTTTAATTACATTAGGTGCTTGTGAAGCAAGATTAGGCCTGGCTGTGCTGGTGTCTCTTATTCGAACTCACGGAAATGATTACGTTTCTAGGTTTAACTCACAAAAATGTTAAGTTTATTAATGTTAAATCTGTCTTTATTTTTTTCTTTTAGTAGACACTTAGCTTGATACTTCCGTCTTTGAGGACTTAGATTAGGAAGATTTATTTCCATTTTTCTTGTCTGATCTGGTAGTTTAAGTTCAATTAGTTCATCTGGGTGGTTTGCGCTAGACGGATTATCATCTTCTTTGGTAGTTCTTACTTGATGGATCTCAATATTAATAGTTGTAGCTAGTCAGAGTGGGGTAAAAGCAAAAGATAATAAATTTTCTATGTTTAGTGGTTGTGTCTGTGTCTTAAATGTTATTCTAGTGATAACGTTTTTTTCATGTGACATTGTTTGATTTTATGTATTTTTCGAAGCGTCTTTAATTCCAACTTTGATTTTAATTTTAGGCTGAGGTTACCAACCAGAACGGTTACAGGCAGGGATATACATAATATTATACACTATTACAGCTTCCTTGCCTTTGTTAGTTTTAATTCTTTTTTCGGTAGAGGTAAGCGGAACCTCTAGTTTCATGTTAAAATCTTTACTAAGAAGGGCAGGGGTAAGAAGAACTATATTAGGGCAAAGTGGTGCCCTAATAGGAATTATTTTCTTTATTAGTTTGGCTGCTTTTTTAGTAAAGCTTCCATTGTTTTCTGTTCATTTGTGGCTACCGAAAGCGCACGTAGAAGCTCCAGTAGCCGGTTCTATAGTGCTTGCTGGAATTTTATTAAAATTGGGAGGTTATGGATTACTTCGAATATATCAATACTTAGCTATTGGATCTTCTGGTCCTTTGAGAGATATTTTATTCTGTTTTGCTATATGAGGAGGAGTTATTACAAGAATTATTTGTTTTCGTCAGACTGATTTGAAATCTCTTATTGCATATTCATCTGTCGGACACATGAGTTTAATACTAGCTGGAGTTTTATCTAACTCTTCTTGAGGATGACATGCAGCTCTTGGAATAATACTTGCTCATGGACTTTGTTCTTCCGCCCTGTTTGCGCTAGCTAATTATAATTATGAAAAAAGAGGAACCCGTAGCCTAGTAATAAATAAAGGTATGCTATTAGTCTGCCCTATTATTTCAATATGATGGTTTCTTTTCTGTGTAGTAAACATAGCAGCTCCTCCTTCTATTAACTTATTAAGAGAAATTTTAGTATTTCCTTCAGTGTTATTTTCTTCTATTTGGCTCTCCATCCCACTAATGATGATGAGATTTCTTGCAGCTGTTTACAGTCTGTTTCTATATGTAAGAACCCAGCACGGAGGATTTCCTAAGTTTATTTCCTCTTCTTTAAGATTAAAAAGGGGCCCTTTATTGCTTCTTTTTCTCCACTATTTACCTGTTAATTTAATAATCATAAAAGCAGATGTTATTTGTTTATGAGTAATTTAAATTAAAATAACGAATTACTAGGAATAAGAACTTTATATAAGGAAGACAGAATACAGTAAATTTCGGTCACAGTTATTACTTAGTATATTAATTTTTATTTTAGCAACTTATAACCCCGTTATTTACAGTTTCTTAAAAATAAAATAGATCAGGTTAGTTTATTAAAAACGTCAGGATGTGGGCTTGAAGAGGTAAGGCATATCTTTCACTTGATAATGAAGCTTTTTTTAGGATTTTTTAAATTAAAGAGATCGAGGATTAGATCTTTTGTTTTGTTTTCCTATGCAATTGGACTATTTCCTTTCACAGTCTACTTTTTTGCAACAAATAAGTGCTTATTAATAGAATGAGAAATTTTCTCTGCTAGAAGAACCAGTATATGTCTTTCTCTTATTTTAGATCCAGTTGGTGTGAGGTTCAGAAATGTTGTTTGTTTCATTTCTGCTTGTGTTATACTATTTTCCTCTTCTTACATGAGAGGTGATATCTTTCTTAGACGTTTTGTTGGATTAGTAATAATATTTGTTCTTTCAATGAATTTATTAGTATTTATTCCTAATCTTGTTGCGTTATTAATTGGGTGAGACGGCTTAGGAATCGTTTCATTTGCGCTAGTTATTTACTACCAGAATACTAAATCTTTATCTGCCGGTATGCTTACAGCCTTAGCCAACCGTGTTGGGGATGTGATACTATTATTATCCATTGGATTTTGCGTGACCCAGGGACATTGAAATGTACTATTTATATGGCATAGTGAATTTTCTCCTGTGCTAGTATTTTGTATTGTTGTTGCCGGGATAACTAAAAGTGCTCAAATTCCTTTTTCTAGTTGGTTACCGGCTGCAATAGCGGCTCCGACACCTGTCTCTGCTCTAGTCCATTCTTCAACCCTTGTTACAGCTGGAGTTTTTTTATTAATTCGATTTTTCCCATTTTTAAATAGTTTTGAGGGATTTAAAATTGGGCTATTATTTATTTCAGTCTTAACTTTGTTAATGGCAGGAATTGGTGCAAACTATGAGTATGATTTAAAAAAAGTTATTGCCCTGTCCACCTTAAGACAACTGGGAGTAATAATAATAAGATTAGGTCTAGGTATACCTTTTCTAGCCCTTTTTCACTTATATACCCATGCTCTATTTAAAGCTATACTTTTTTTGTGTGCAGGAGCAATTATTCACAATAACAGAAATTGTCAAGATTTACGTCAGCTTGGGAATCTTTGAAATCAAATGCCTCTTACTATTTCATGTTTGAATGTAGCTAATCTTGCTCTTTGCGGGGCCCCATTTATAAGAGGATTTTATTCAAAAGATCTGATTCTTGAAACCAGTCTTTTTAGGCCTTGTAGGTTACTAATAATTTTATTAATTTTTCTGGCCACAGGAATAACGGCAGCTTATAGGATTCGTCTTTCAATTTATTCTTTATGGGGACATTCAAATCACTTCAGAATGCATCAAAATTATGATGAAGACATTAGAATCACCTCAGCAATTATCCCTTTAAGAATTATTTCTGTTTTTGGGGGAAAGGCCATACAGACAGCCGTACTAGAATTTGATGAGCTAATTGTGTTGCCGATCCCTTACAAACTTCTAACAATTACGGTTATTTTATTAGGAGCCTGGGTGGCAGTTGTTTTATGACAAAGGCCTCAAACTAGCGCTACAGGTGGAAAAAAAATTATAAGGTTTAATTCATTAATATGATTTTTAGCCCCTCTTTCAACACAACCTGTTATTTTAATCCCTTTAACTAGAGGGGTCAATTTTTTCAAGTCTCTAGATCAAGGATGATTAGAGATATTTGGAGGTCGGGGCATCTTTATTTTAAGAAAAAATAGTGCAAAAATCAATCAGATATTCCAATCCAAATTGATTAGCTCATTTGTTATAATAATAACTACATCTGCTGCGCTATTCATCTTTGTGACGATTCTAGGACAGTAAAAAAATTAGTCTCTATCAACAGGGGTATAAAACCACAAAATAGTAATTAGGAAAATTAGTAAATTTGCTTAATTACCACAACAAAATATATTAAACAAAGATATAACGAAAAATTATAAATAAGAGGTAAAGAGGTACAAAACAAAGATTTAATTATAATATGAATTTTGGATTGGTGATCCCCATTTAACTTACATTTATTAATTATTATCTTAAATTATTTTGGTAGCTCAATTTTTAGAGCGTAGCATTGAAGCTGCTAAGGTGGGCAAATAAGCTCCCGAAATAGGGATAATATATAAACTATTTTGGGTGCTATATTATGCGAACCCTACTTTCCTGCGAGGGAGCTATACATGCCCTTCTTAGTAACTAGGATGATCGTCTGAATAAAGGGTAACCAGTAGTGAAAAAATATATGCTTGAATTAGAGCCACCCCAATTTCAAACATAAAATAAAAGATCTGAACTGAAACTAAAGTAATTACAGCTAATGTTGAGTAAACAAATACCCCAGATCTAAGATAGGTCCCAATTAACCCTAAAACGATATGACCAGCTCTTATATTAGCAACTAGTCGAATAGACAGGGTAATAGGACGTACACATAAACTCACAGTTTCAACTAACACTAAGAATGGGTTAAGTAACGCTGGAGCACCACCAGGTAGTAGTCTAGCAGCAGAAGAAGATGGACTGTACACAGCACCTGAAATAATTAAAGACAATCATAAAGGAAATCCTAAGGAAAATCTGATTGCTAAATGACTCGTAACACTAAAAACATATGGAATTAACCCTATTAAATTAAAAAAAATTAGTATTAAAAATAAGCTAGAAACAACGTTAACAAATCCTCCTAATTTCATGCCAAAAGATCGTATTAACTGGGACATAATAATTGACTTGGGAACGTTTAATAAATAGCTTCAGCGCGTAGGTCCAACCCAAAATCTTATGTTAAACATAGCAAGCACTCTAAGGGTAGCAAACCACATTAAAACATATAAGGACATAAAAACAAAATTGTGATCATCAAAGGAAGAAAAAATGTCTACTAACATTCTTAAATAAACAAAGTTATTAGTGAAATTTAAAGTTACCGCCCTAATTACTAAGAAAAATTAATTGGTATAAATAAATATAAATTAATATAGTGAACTGAGGTACTACAAGATTTAGTATTTTTAGATTAAGTTTCGTATTTAAAGACCTTAACTTAACTTTATTAAAATAAAATAAAGTTCTATTTCCCTATTTCCACGTTAAGATAAAAATGTTCTTAAAATCAAGAATAAACTAAAACGATAAAATTTTATTTATCAATTTCATGACTTAGACTCGGTGCTAGGAACACTTGGATTTTTTGATGATGATACTCCTTGAATTCTATACTCTGTCTTAGAAGATCATCAAATTAGAGTGGAAGTAATTCCTACAGTAAATCAAAATAAGAAAAATAAAAGAAGTCAGTTAACTGGAGCTAATTGTGGCATAGGAAAATACTGCTAATTAGTTGCAGTAATTTAAGCTTGACAAGCATATGTTATACAATATTTTAACTAATTTTCCAGTATTTTAAGTTAACACTCTAACAGAACCCCTTAATTATATGTAAACTCCTATTATCCAAATTAAATTTAGTTAAAGGGGTAGTGTTAGTAATACAACACAGTTTAAAATGTCGAAGAAAAACTATAGATTACAGTTAATTTCTGTCTAGGCCAAGTTCAGCTACCCATCCTACGAAATCGTTAATTTCTACTGCTTCTAAAACAATTGGCATAAAAGAATGATTTGCACCACAAATTTCTGAACATTGACCATAGAAGACTCCAGGATACTGAATAAAGAGACTTAGCTGGTTCAAACGCCCGGGAATTGCATCTGCCTTAACTCCTAGAGACGGAACTGTTCAAGAATGAATTACATCTGCCGAAGAAACTAATACACGAATATTTGCATTCACAGGAACAACTGCACGATGGTCTACTTCCAGGAGCCGAAATTGTCCTCTTTCTAGTTCATCGCTAGGGACTATGTACGAGTCAAATTCAATATTAAGAAAATCTGAATATTCATAGCTTCAATATCACTGGTGTCCTACACTTTTAATAGTAAGAGCACAAGGACCTACTTCATCTAGCAAGTAAAGAAGTCGTAATGAAGGAAGACCTAAAAAAATTAAAAATACAGCAGGTAAAATAGTTCAAATCGTTTCAAGCTCTTGCCCATCCACTTCATTCCGTGAAATAAAAGGACTAGTCACTAAAGACACTGCGACGTACCCTACTACCGTAATAATTAAAATTAAAACCAATATTGCGTGGTCATGAAGAAAAATAAGTTGCTCCATTAAAGGAGAAGCTGCGTCTTGAAACCCTAATTGTCCTCACAGGGCCATATCATACTTGAATTTGAAATTAATTTAGGTAGCATAACATAAATAGGAACGTTATATCTTTAACCTTAGATCAGTTTTCTAGAAACCTAAAATCTTTGGTTATTTAATCCTTACCTTCATGCTAACTATTTAACTACATTTACGACCTAGATTAATTCTTCCTTCCGCATAAAAGCTAACTTTATGCAGACAGAATAACACCAGTTTCAGAAGAATTGTGGAAGTCAGCTGGTAATAGATTATCTCACTCTAAAGCTGTTCCCATATGTGAACTTCAGATAACTCCACGCTGAGAAACAAAGGCCTCCCATACAATAAACATAAAATAAAGAACAGCAACGAAAGAAACTATAGACCCAAACGAAGAAACAACATTTCATTTAGTATATGAGTCAGGGTAATCTGAGTACCGCCGTGGTATCCCACTCAACCCTAAAAAATGTTGGGGAAAGAAGGTTAAATTAACCCCAATAAATATAATAAAAAAATGGGCCTTTGTTCACCGTGAATGAAGGGTCAGTCCAGTAATTAACGGAAATCAATAGTTAAATGCAGCAAATAAAGCAAAAACGGCCCCTATTGATAAAACATAATGAAAATGCGCAACCACATAGTACGTGTCATGGAGCATGATATCTAAGGACGAATTAGAAAGAACAATCCCAGTTAATCCCCCAACCGTAAATAAAAAAATAAACCCTAAAGCTCAGAGTATAGGAGTTTCATATTTCACCCGTGCTCCGTAAATTGTTGCTAGTCATCTGAAAATTTTAATTCCTGTAGGTACAGCAATAATCATAGTAGCAGCCGTAAAATAGGCACGTGTGTCTACATCTATCCCAACAGTAAACATGTGATGAGCTCACACAACAAATCCTAAAGCTCCAATGGCAACTATTGCATAAATTATCCCGAGGCTACCAAATGCCTCTTTTTTACTGCAGTAATGTGTTACGACATGAGATACCATTCCGAACCCGGGCAAAATTAGAATATAAACTTCAGGATGACCAAAAAATCAAAACAAATGTTGATATAAAATGGGATCCCCTCCTCCTGCAGGGTCAAAAAAAGAAGTGTTAAAATTTCGGTCAGTTAAGAGCATAGTAATCGCTCCAGCTAAAACGGGAAGAGATAGTAAAAGTAGAATTGCTGTAATTTTCACTGATCATACAAATAAAGGTAATCGCTCAAAACTTATACCTTGTCATCGTATATTAATAACTGTTGTAATGAAATTTACTGCACCTAAAATAGAAGAAATTCCAGCTAAGTGCAAAGAAAAGATAGCTAAATCAACTGATGCACCAGCATGAGCTAGATTTCTAGCTAAAGGAGGATAAACTGTCCACCCAGTCCCAGCTCCTCTTTCAACAGCAGCTGATGATAATAACAGAGTTAACGCAGGTGGAAGCAACCAAAATCTTATATTATTTAGCCGAGGAAAAGCTATATCAGGTGCTCCTAATATAAGTGGAATAAGCCAGTTACCAAATCCCCCAATTATTAAAGGCATTACTAAAAAGAAAATTATAACAAAAGCATGTGCAGTAACAATTACATTATAAAGCTGATCATCCCCCAATAGGGCTCCTGGTTGACCAAGCTCAGCTCGAATTAGTAGTCTTAAGGCCGTTCCAACCAGCCCAGACCAAATACCAAAAACAAGATAAAGTGTACCGATATCTTTATGATTCGTAGAAAATAGCCATCGCAT